TTATATGCCATGGGAAGGTTACAATTCTGAAGACGCAGTACTAATTAGCGAACGTCTGGTATATGAAGATATTTATACTTCTTTTCACATACGGAAATATGAAATTCAGACTCATGTGACAAGCCAAGGTCCCGAAAGAATCACTAAGGAAATACCGCATTTAGAGGCGCATTTACTCCGAAATTTAGACAGAAACGGAATTGTGATGCTGGGATCTTGGATAGAAGCCGGTGATATTTTAGTAGGTAAATTAACCCCTCAAGCAGCAAACGAATCCTCGTATGCCCCAGAGGATAGATTATTACGAGCCATACTTGGCATTCAGGTATCCACTGCAAAAGAAACTTCTCTAAAACTACCTATAGGTGGAAGGGGCCGAGTTATTGATGTGAGATGGATCCAGAAAAAGGGGGGTTCCAGTTATAATCCAGAAAGAATTCGTGTATATATTTCACAGAAACGTGAAATCAAAGTGGGCGATAAAGTAGCTGGAAGACATGGGAATAAAGGTATCATTTCTAAAATTTTGTCTAGACAAGATATGCCCTACTTGCAAGACGGAACACCTGTTGATATGGTCTTCAACCCATTAGGGGTACCCTCACGAATGAATGTGGGGCAGATATTTGAATGTTCGCTCGGGTTAGCGGGGGATCTGCTAAAGAGACATTATAGAATAGCACCTTTTGATGAGAGATATGAGCAAGAGGCTTCAAGAAAACTAGTCTTTTCTGAATTATATGAAGCCAGTAAGCAAACAAAAAATCCATGGGTATTTGAACCCGAGTATCCGGGAAAAAGCAGAATATTTGATGGAAGAACAGGAGATCCTTTTGAACAACCTGTTCTAATAGGCAAGTCCTATATCCTAAAATTAATTCATCAAGTTGATGATAAAATCCATGGGCGTTCGAGTGGACATTACGCACTTGTTACACAACAACCCCTTAGAGGAAGGGCCAAGCAAGGGGGACAACGAGTAGGGGAAATGGAAGTTTGGGCTCTAGAGGGGTTTGGTGTTGCTCATATTTTACAAGAGATGCTTACTTATAAATCTGATCATATTAGAGCTCGTCAAGAATTACTTGGTGCTACGATCATTGGAGGAATAGTACCTAACCCTGAGGATGCTCCAGAATCTTTTCGATTGCTCGTTCGAGAACTACGATCTTTGGCTCTAGAACTGAATCATTTCCTTGTATCTGAGAAGAACTTCCAGATTAATAGGAAGGAAGTTTGATCTGAATGAATCAGAATTTCTATTCTATGATCGACCGATATAAACATCAACAACTTCGAATTGGACCAGTGTCTCCTCAACAAATAAAGGCTTGGGCCAACAAAATCCTACCCAATGGAGAGATAGTTGGAGAGGTGACAAAACCCTATACTTTTCATTATAAAACCAATAAACCGGAAAAAGATGGATTGTTTTGTGAAAGAATCTCTGGACCCATAAAAAGTGGAATTTGTGCTTGTGGAAATTATCGAGTGATTGGAGCCGAAAAAGAGGACCCGAAATTTTGTGAAGAATGCGGGGTGGAATTTGTTGATTCTCGGATACGAAGATATCAAATGGGATACATCAAACTCGCATGTCCGGTAACTCACGTGTGGTATTTGAAACGTCTTCCGAGTTATATCGCGAATCTTTTAGATAAACCCCTTAAGGAATTAGAAGGCCTAGTATACTGCGATGTGTGATTTGATCGAAATTTGCATTTTACAGATTCAGACTAATAAACTGTCATCCCATTCAATCTGATTGGGATGCCCCCGACTCTGACATGTGTCTTGGAAGGAGTAACATGAAGCTCAGAATTATGGGTGTATTCAATACTCTAAATGAAAGGGGAGTTGATCCATGGTCGATCCCGTAACAGATAAATGGGAATTGCTAGTTATACCTCGTGAAAAAAAAAGATTTTTTCGTGGAATTAGCCATTCCATTTCTTTTAGAGAGAGATTCCGTTCAAGAAAGCAAATAGGGCATGGTTACAGAAGTCTATCTATCGCATATATGCTTCAAGGGACATCATGACATAACCGTCGAGGTGAGTAGGGACCTAAAAGATCGAATGGAACGAAACAATATATAGACAAGTAAATCCCTTACGAGTCCAAAAGTATTCCTTTAAGGGGGGATTCATCATTTGAAGGGAAGCAGACTACTCAAGAATTTCACATTTCAATTTTGTCGTAAATAAGTCATTCAGAAAGTGAAAGTCAAAAGAAAAATGAATTAATGAAAGGTTGGTCCTTGCTGGAAACTTGAGTAAGGAGTAGTTCTTTGTAGGGTTTTCTTTTTTTTTTTTTATTGAACAAAGTAAAAAAATAAAGAACTCCCTTCCTTATTTGGTGTAACTACTTGAGCCGGATGAGAGGAAACCTTCACGTCCGATTTTTAAGGGGGGAACCCAATATAAACCTATCTCAATTTTTCTTTTGCTAGGCCCATAGTGAAAAAACCTACTTTCTTACGATTACGAGGTTTATTCGA